TATTTATCTCTTATTTTACATATAATGGATTTGCCTGGACCAATACATGACTTTCTTTTAATCTTTCTGGGATCGGGTCTTATACTAGGGGGTATAGGTGTGGTATTATTTACCAACCCCATTTATTCTGCCTTTTCGTTGGGACTGGTTCTTGTTTGTATATCCTTATTCTATATTCTTTTAAACTCTTATTTTGTAGCTGCTGCACAATTTCTTATTTACGTGGGAGCTATAAATGTTTTAATTGTATTTGCTGTGATGTTTATGAATGGTTCAGAATATTACAAAGATTTTAATCTTTGGACTGTGGGGGCTGGGATTACTTTGCCTGTTTGTACAAGTATTTTTGTTTTACTAATGATTACTATTACGGATACGTCATGGTACGGGATTATTTGGACTACAAGATCAAACCAGATTATAGAGCAAGATTTGATAAGTAATAGTCAACAAATTGGAATTCATTTATCAACAGATTTTTTTCTTCCGTTTGAATTCATTTCGATAATTCTTTTAGTCGCTTTAATCGGCGCAATTGCCGTAGCGCGCCAGTAATAAATCTCTAGAATTAGCAACAGTAATCAAAATGAAACTCTGTTCTGTGTTATTACATTTTTTTATCTTCAATTTTTAAATTGGTTATGTCTAAAAGTCAAAATAAAAATTATTTTATCTAATCTATTATATTACTAATACAACATATTCCTTTGTTCCGCACTTTATATTCTAGTCAATTGAATCTGTTGAATTGTTGTTCAGTTCATATTGAAATGAATCAAAATTGATCAGGAGTTAGTCAATGATGCTCGAGCATGTACTTGTTTTGAGTGCCTACTTATTTTCTATCGGTATCTATGGCTTGATCACTAGCCGAAATATGGTTAGAGCCCTTATGTGTCTTGAACTTATACTAAATGCAGTTAATATTAATTTCGTAACATTTTCTGATTTTTTTGATAGCCGGCAATTAAAAGGAAATATTTTCTCCATTTTTGTTATAGCTATTGCCGCCGCTGAAGCAGCTATTGGACTGGCTATTGTTTCGTCAATTTATCGTAACAGAAAATCAACTCGTATCAATCAATCGAATTTGTTGAATAAGTAGTATTAATCATAGAAATTACAATATTTATAAATTCGAATTAACATGACCATACATTAAATTTAATTCATATTTTTTTTTCGAAAATTTAAGAAATCAAAGTATCTTGGCTCTATCGCACGGGTCGATCCAGAAGTAAATTGCTTCAAAATTTCTGGTAAATTATTGATTCATCTGGTGTCTAAATATATGATTCATTTACAAGTTTACTAGATCGAAAATTTCTGACGTTTAAAAATTTATAGATCCAATGTCACATTCAGTAAAGATTTATGATACGTGTATAGGGTGTACTCAATGTGTGCGAGCTTGCCCAACCGATGTATTAGAAATGATACCTTGGGACGGATGTAAAGCTAAGCAAATCGCTTCTGCTCCAAGAACAGAGGACTGTGTCGGTTGTAAGAGATGTGAATCCGCCTGTCCAACGGATTTCTTGAGTGTTCGCGTTTATTTATGGCATGAAACAACTCGCAGTATGGGTCTAGCTTATTAATACGTTCCAGAAAACCCTACTCGAATACATTTGATTTTTTTACCTTTATCGACAAAAACCCGCGCTCAAAATATATTTATTTCGAGCACGGGTTTTTCTGGTCCAAGTTTATTTTGTTTTTACTATGAATAATTTTCCTTGGTTAACGCTAGTTGTAGTTTTGCCAATATCCGCGGGTTCCTTAATTTTCTTTCTTCCTCATCGAGGAAATAAGGTAATACGGTGGTATACTTTATGTATATGCATAATAGAACTCCTTCTAACAACCTATGCATTCAGTTATCGTTTCCAATTGGATGATCCGTTAATGCAACTAACGGAGAATTATAAATGGATCAATTTTTTTGATTTTTACTGGAGATTGGGAATAGATGGAATTTCTATAGGACCCATTTTACTGACAGGATTTATTACAACTTTAGCTACTTTAGCGGCTTGGCCCGTTACTCGAGATTCCCGACTATTCCATTTCCTAATGTTAGCAATGTATAGCGGTCAAATAGGACCATTTTCTTCTCAAGACCTTTTACTTTTTTTCATCATGTGGGAGTTAGAATTAATTCCCGTTTATCTACTTCTATCCATGTGGGGGGGAAAGAAACGTTTGTATTCAGCTACAAAATTTATTTTGTACACTGCCGGAGGTTCTGTTTTTTTATTAATAGGAGTTCTGGGTATTGGTTTATATGGCTCCAATGAACCGACATTAAATTTTGAAACATCAGCGAATCAATCATATCCTGTAGCACTGGAAATAATATTCTATATTGGATTTCTTATTGCTTTTGCTGTCAAATCACCGATCATACCCCTACACACATGGTTACCAGATACCCATGGAGAGGCACATTATAGTACTTGTATGCTTTTAGCCGGAATCTTATTAAAAATGGGAGCGTATGGGTTGATTCGAATCAATATGGAATTATTACCCCACGCCCATTCTATATTTTCTCCCTGGTTGATGATAGTCGGCACAATTCAAATTATCTATGCAGCTTTAACATCTCCTGGCCAGCGTAATTTAAAAAAAAGAATAGCCTATTCTTCTGTATCTCATATGGGTTTCATAATTATAGGAATTGGTTCTATAAGCGATACAGGGCTCAATGGGACTATTTTACAAATAATTTCTCACGGATTTATTGGCGCTGCGCTTTTTTTCTTGGCCGGAACGAGTTATGATAGAATACGACTTGTTTATCTCGACGAAATGGGCGGAATGGCTATCTCAATTCCAAAAATATTCACGACTTTCAGTATCTTATCAATGGCTTCGCTTGCATTACCGGGCATGAGCGGTTTTGTTGCCGAATTGATAGTTTTTTTTGGAATACTTACTAGCCAAAAATATCTTTTAATGACAAAAATATTAATTACTTTTGTAATGGCAATTGGAATGATATTAACTCCTATTTATTCATTATCTATGTTACGCCAGATGTTCTATGGATACAAGCTTTTTAATGCCCCAAATTCTTATTTTTTTGATTCTGGACCGCGAGAGTTATTTATTTCGATTTCTATCCTTTTACCTGTAATAGGTATTGGTATTTATCCCGATTTCGTTTTCTCATTATCAGTTGACAAGGCCGAAGCTATTCTATCAAATTTTTTTTATAGATAGTTTTTGTCAATAAATAAAAATTTAAAATCCGATGATTTTAAAAATCGTTCATTGTACAAAAAAAGTCTTTTCTGATTTCTTCTTTTAAGTTAAATAAAAATGTTGGAATTCTATTATAACCATATAACCAGATATTTTTGACATTTTCGAGAACCATTTGAATCAAGTAATGGAATATGGAATGATTCAAATGGTTCTTGATGGTTTATATAAGGGTTTCATATATATACGTATGCTGCCGTAGGTTTCTGGTTGTTAAGTACTTTATTCAATTCAATTAGATGGTAGTATAAATGAACCATAACTATGCAACCCTATTCCTAATAGATTAACCCCAAAATAGCATATCCAAATTATAAGAAAGCCCATTGAGGCCACAATTGCAGAATTTACAGTTTCGTAATTTTTATTTGTTCGAATATGTAAATAAATCGCAAATACGGTCCAAGTAATAAATGCCCAAGTCTCTTTTGGATCCCAATTCCAATAAGATCCCCACGCTTCATTAGCCCATACTGCTCCCGAAAGAATACCTATGGTTAAAAGTATAAATCCTAAACTAATAATACGATAACTCCAGCGATCCAATTGTTGAATTAATTGATATCTGTAATAATTCTGAGAAGAAATCAAAGAAGTGCTTTGTAACGCATTGTTTCTTTCATTCACGTATTGAATCTCACCAAAGGAAAACGACTGAGTTAATAAATTATTGCTTTTACTAAAAATCCTTATGAATTTTCGAAATGTAATAACTAGAAGAGCTAGTGATAATAATGATCCACATAAAAGAGCTGCATAGCCCAACACCATCATACTTACGTGCATCATTAACCAATGCGATTGGAGAGCCGGTACTAATATTGCGGATTGATGCATTTCGTTTAAAAGACCTGAAGTAGTGAAACCCTGGGTAAAAATAACACTTGGCGCCGTTATTGCGCTTAAATGGGTTTGCTGTTTTTTAAAATACGGAATCATATGAATAATGGAAAAACCCCACGATAGAAAAATTAATGATTCATATAAATCGCTTAATGGTAAATGCCCAAAATAAACCCAACGAGTAACTAATAATCCTGTTATGCAGAAAAAAGTAGCGATCATCCCCTTTTCTGATGAATCATATAGTCCTACGATTTCATCGACAAATAAAGTTATCAAATGGATTGTAATTACAATTGAAATGATCGAAAAGGATATATGAGTTAATATATGCTCTAAAGTTGAAAATATCATAAAATTTATTAAAAAGGGGGCCCCCATTATAATTATAGGAATTGAAATAGCGAATTGAATTCATTATAGGGCTTACTCTTTTAGAAAAAGCCATGCCGCCACTCGGACTCGAACCGAGATGCTCTAGCACTGCTTCCTAAGAGCAGCGTGTCTACCGATTTCACCATAGCGGCTTATTCGAAATCATAATAACCTGTTTTTATTCAATTGTCGAGATTGAGGGGATTAATTCAATATTTTTTTTTTAGAAAACATCAAAATTGATGACTAAAAATTTGTTTCAAAATTAGGCGTTTAATCTAAACGTTTTCGTTAATAAATTATTCTTATAATCTTATCTTTTGTTTATTATTTTATTTAGAGTATTCCTTTTTTTAACTTAAGTAACAACGGGGTTTTTCGTTTCGTAGTTTATTACTTTATGGTCTCCTTTGACTTCGATCCATGGATCGAACTAAAAAATAAATTGATTATCGAGTCAAGTCGATGGGGAAGGTGAGAATCCCCATCTTGAAAATGATAAAACATACCAAAACAAAAGGTGAAACCTTGTACTTGCGTTTATCCCTTTTTCAAACAAAAATACCGTTTTATATTGTTATTGATCAGGTTAAAACATTAGAGAATGAAAATAATTTATTTTTAATAAAAATAAAATAGTAATTTAGATTATTATCTATTATTATTAGATTAATATTATTTATAGTCTTGATAACTTGTAAATTTTAGAAAAAAAACCTTAGAAATACATTCTAACAAAAATTAGACCAATTCACATTATTTAGTCTATTGTTTGATTATTTATTTGTCACACAAAAAAAACTTTTTGAGTTACCGGTAGAAAGCGATTTCGCTAACGAAAAAGCTTTCAATGCTGCCCAATACCCTTTCCTTTTCCAAATATTTTTACGAATACGTTTTTTTGAACTCGAGGTGCGCTTTTTTGGAACTGCCATTTTTAAATTATTTAAATTATAATAGGTTCATCGGTTGGATGTGAAAGACATCTATAAGCATTAGTTAATGATTGGGAATAACCGAACCAAACTGCAATAAATAGGTTTTTTTATGGGAAACAGGTTTTATGAGTCAAGTTATGGGCCCTCTGATTCCTATTAACTACTTTTTTGCTGTCATTATTTATCCTTGTTCTATAGGTATAAATAAATTATTGTAATACGTAATAATTAGATCGAAATTGAAATTTTTCGTTTTTCTTTTTATCTTCATAAAATTTTATTTAAAAATTTTAATTTCATATTAATAATTCAATATTAACAATATTAATAATAAATTTAATAATAAACTAATAATAAATTAAAGTACATATTTATTTTTCACTCGTAACTTCTTCATATCATTTGACTAACCCTAATTCTTCATCTTCATTTGAAATATTTGAAGTAGTTTGAAAAGATTACGAAAAATTAAGGCTGGAAAATTCTATTTAAGTTTTATTTTATATATAAAAAATTTTTTATTAATCGACCGCTTTCAAAAGAAAAGAAATAAGAACTGGTGAATCAGAAACAATTAATTAAGATAATTTTTTATTTATTTTTATATGGAATATACATATCAATATTCATGGATCATACCGTTCATTCCACTTCCAGTTCCTATGTTAATAGGAGCAGGGCTTCTACTTTTTCCAACGGCAACTAAAAATCTTCGCCGTATGTGGGCTTTTCCGAGTGTTTTATTATTAAGTATAGTTTTGCTTTTTTCAGCCCTTTTCTTTATTCAGCAACTAAATAACAATTCTGTCTATCAATATGTATGGTCTTGGACCATCAATAATGATTTTTCTTTAGAGTTCGGCTCCTTGGTTGATCCACTTACTTCTATTATGTCAATATTAATCACTAGTGTTGGGGTTATTGTTCTTATTTATAGTGACAATTATATGTCTCATGATCGGGGATATGTGAGATTTTTTGCTTATATGAGTTTTTTCAATACTTCAATGTTGGGATTAGTTACTAGTTCTAATTTAATACAAATTTATATTTTTTGGGAATTGGTTGGAATGTGTTCTTATCTATTAATAGGTTTTTGGTTCACCCGACCCAGTGCGGCAAATGCTTGTCAAAAAGCGTTTGTAACTAATCGTGTCGGGGATTTTGGGTTATTATTAGGAATTTTAGGTTTTTATTGGATAACAGGTAGTTTTGAATTTCGAGATTTGTTTGAAATATTCAATAATTTGGTTTATAATAATGAAGTTAATACTTTATTTGTTACTTTCTGTGCCTTCCTTTTATTTGCCGGCGCAGTTGCTAAATCTGCTCAATTTCCCCTTCATGTCTGGTTACCCGATGCCATGGAAGGGCCTACCCCTATTTCGGCTCTTATACATGCTGCTACCATGGTAGCAGCAGGGATTTTTCTTGTAGCTAGGCTTCTTCCTCTTTTCATAGTTATACCTTACATATTAAATATAATATCTTTGATAGGTATAATAACATTATTTTTAGGAGCTACTTTAGCTCTTGCTCAAAAAGATATTAAGAGAGGTTTAGCTTATTCTACAATGTCTCAATTGGGTTATATGATGTTAGCTTTAGGTATGGGTTCTTATCGAGCTGCTTTATTTCATTTGATTACTCATGCTTATTCGAAAGCATTGTTGTTTTTAGGATCTGGATCTATTATTCATTCGATGGAAGCTATTGTTGGATATTCTCCAGATAAAAGTCAGAATATGGTTCTTATGGGTGGTTTAAGAAAACATGTACCAATTACAAAAACGTCTTTTTTATTAGGTACACTTTCTCTTTGTGGTATCCCACCTCTGGCTTGTTTTTGGTCCAAAGATGAAATTCTTAATGATAGTTGGTTGTATTCACCAATTTTTGCAATAATAGCTTATTCTACGGCAGGATTAACCGCTTTTTATATGTTTCGGATCTATTTACTTACTTTTGAAGGACATTTAAACGTTTATTTTCAAAATTACAGTGGCAAAAAAAGCAGCTCATTCTATTCAATGTCTCTATGGGGTAAAGAAGGACCTAAAATTATGAAAAAAAACTT